CATTGAAATAGTCTTTTTTTTTTAGCTTAGCACAAAGGAATGTATGTGTGGCTTAAGATAATTTATTATTTATTTAAGGGATAGAAATATACAGGACTCTATATACGAGAGAAAGCAATAGGAAAAAAAATCAAACATTTTCATATTTATAGAGTTGTAAACAAAAGGAAAGAGATCTAAAAGAAAAAAAAGATTTTTTTTCTAAGATTCCCCTTTTCGTCCACTTAATATCATATTTTTATTCAAGGAATATTTACTATATATTATATTGGTCCGCCAATCTTCTTAATTCATCAAATCATAATTTCAATAAGATATATGTTTACGACGTGTGAGTAAATAAAAAACCGGAGAACCTATTCTACTTTACAGTTTATTTTATTCAACAATTGACCAAAATAAAATATATTATATTATTAATAAATAAAATAATAAATTGCATGAACTTAGCTCAATCAAATAATGATATTTCTATCCAATAATTGGCCTTAATCAATTTCAATTTAATTTGCCCATTTAGATTAGATTGTATTCGGTTGGAATGCTGATAACGAAAACGAAAGGAAGAAAAAAAAATGACAAAACAAAAATGGGATTCCTAAAAAAATAGATTGATTCTCAAATCTGATTGAATTTAAGGTTTATGTTATGGAAGAAAGACGTGTATATGCGATATTAGATATTGACTAGTTATATATGAACTAAAGATATATTTCATTTCTCCTACTACTGTAGGAGGGTTCTAACAGAAATCCTTTCGTCTCGTTTCGACTGTGACTTGCCTGAATAAACAGATGAAATGAAGAAAAGCCGAAAGATTTGTGAAATAACAGTTTGGAACCAAGAAATGGGAAAACGAGAATTCTATAGATTCGCGAAAACTCTGTGGATAGAAACGAAAAAGGATATATCAAAGTAGTTCTGATAATTCAATAATATTATTACTGAAATTCGAAGTTCTTAGTTACTTCGACTAGATTAATCCTATCGATCGAATAATTAAGTCATAATTAATTGGTTGATTGTATCATTAACCATTTCTTTTTGTTGGTACGAGGAACTTATCATGAATCCACTGATTTCTGCTGCTTCCGTTATTGCTGCTGGATTAGCCGTAGGGCTTGCTTCTATCGGACCTGGAGTTGGTCAAGGGACTGCTGCGGGTCAAGCCGTAGAGGGTATCGCGAGACAGCCCGAGGCAGAGGGAAAGATACGAGGTACTCTATTGCTTAGTCTAGCTTTTATGGAAGCTTTAACAATTTATGGATTGGTTGTAGCATTAGCACTTTTATTTGCGAATCCTTTTGTTTAATCTTAGAAATAGGAAAAATACATATTTTTCCTATTTTATTTTCGTGGACTTGTCGTTTGCTTTTTAAAATGAGATCAAGATTTCACTCCTACTATTACTTATTCGTTGAGAAAATAACCTACGTTAGGGAAGGGCTGATTTGCAGATGAGGAATTAGTATACCAATTCGCTTTCATCTTTCCCGTTCGTAGTACAGGGGAAAGTATTTTCTGATGGTGTTCAAACAATCAAGGGGTAGTTCATACTTTATAACTATAAATAAATTATAACTCGAATATTTTTTGACTCGATTTCAAAAAAAAAGAGGGGCAAAGTGATAGAAAAAGAACTTTGGTCGATTTTTTAGTCTATCTATAAGAGGAGATTATATGAAAAATGTAACCGATTCTTTCGTTTCTTTAGGCCACTGGCCATCTGCCGGGAGTTTCGGATTTAATACCGATATTTTAGCAACAAATCCAATAAATCTAAGTGTAGTGATTGGTGTATTGATCTTTTTTGGAAAGGGAGTGTGTGTGAGTTGTTTATTTCAAGAATAGGCTGTATCCAACCAGCTGTACCCTTTTCCGTTATAACTAGGAAAGAAAGGTGCATAATCTTTCGAATTACTTCTGAAGAAATTAAGAAATTATATGTAAGAACCATCACATTTCGTGATTAATTGGCAAATCCACTTTGATTCTCTAGCAACCAATAATGTGAGATTGTTAAGATGGTTAAAGCAAATCGTTTGAAGTCTAGACACAGCATGGTACTCTTTCTACCACTATGTTAATATAGAGATCGTTTTCAAATGAATATTTTATCGATATAGGACACTCATCTTGATAAAATAATTTGAACCGCTTGTTCTAAAAATAGGGATTTTTCCCCTTATTATCTAATGCTGAATCGACGACCTATGTCTTAATGTATAAGTAAGAAAAATCTTTTGGATTTGAACTGAAGAAAAAAAAAGAAACAACTTTGCTGACAATTACATATTTTTTATTTTGTCAGAAGAGTCCTCCAACTATTTTGGTTTTGCATTAGATTCGTATTTTTTTGGACTATGAATAAAGAAGAGAGGATAGGCTCATTACATTCATAAAATAAGCTATGAGAATTTACCAAGTAATTGAGCGTGAGAGCCAAATGAATCGAAAGATTCATGTTTGGTTTGGGAAGGGATTATGGAAGTTTTCAAAT